CTGCCTGGGACGGGGGTACCTATTATTCGTCGGCGGTCCGGCGCACCCCTACTCAGTTAAAGGATGCTGCTTAATTACTAAGGAAAAATACTTCGAAGATGAACCTGTTCCCATGCAATAGTTAGGAATTCTTGACGGTATCGAGCCGGAACAACCTGTTCTTCCTGAATACTTCGATTCAATACCAAAGAATTTACCGCGGCTACCATATAGTATTCATCCATACTTGATGATAAATAAACCATCCGCATTTTTTTTTCAGAAATTTCATAAACATAAAATAGGCTTTCTAGAGATCCCCAACGACCAATCCTCGCATAAATTGCTAACGATCCAATAAGACCAACATTTATTCCTTCAGACGTGTCAATTGGGCAAATACGTCCATAGTGACTAGGATGAATATCTCGTATTGGAAAACTAGCAGTTCGTTCTGTCAACCCACCAGGGCCCAAATGACTCGATTTTCTCCCATGAACTATTTGTGTCAATGGATTAGTTCGATCCAAAACTTGAGATAATGGATGTAAGCCGAAAAAAGATTCATAAGTGATTGTTAATGGGGTTGAAGTTACCAAATTCTGAGGGGTCGGTGTCCATTTATGCCTAATTGCTCTACATATAGTCCCTTGAACAAAATTTTCTAAACGAACCAGTGCCAATCCTAATTGATCTTGTAAGAGATCCGCTACAGAACGAATACGTTTATTTTTCAGATGATTCATGTTGTCAAGTGTACTCATTCCAAGTTTCATCCCAATCAAATGATCCGCAGCTGCCAATATATCTCGTGGTAATAAAAAGAAATTGTTTTGAGGTATATCAAGTTTCAGTCTCTGATTCATATTTCGTCGACCAATACTTCCTAATTCACACTTTTGTTGAAAGAATTTCTGTTGTAATTCTTTACATAAGGATTCAGAAAATCCCCACTTAAAATTTAAAAGGAGTAAAGGACAAGATGTTTTACAACTTCTCGAACGTACTTTCAATAGTGAAATGAAATTAGGCGACAATATTCGAAATGTGCCAAGAAAGAGGTGCCAAAATAGAGAGCTCGTAAGGGAAAATGAATTCTGTTAGGCTTGGTATGATACGGTTCAGTTCCCTTTTCCGCAAGGGCGGTGGGTATGAAAACAAGGAGCTAAGCGCAAAGGCAATTTCACAAGTGATAGAAGAATCTCCTTTCTTTGAGGAAGGGAGCAGACCATTGAATGTTCTTGCCATAGTTAATGTATGGTCTCTTGTCTCGATGAGGGCTGGTGCTCTAATACTAGCAGCTCTCAGGTGGGTCTACTATCCCTTCTACTCCAGCCTTAAAGGCCTGGTTTCGTCTGGTAAGCTCTCTATACTATATATAGACCTATGTAGTGAGTCGTGTAGGTGGCGTGTTGCAATTAGGACAATACATTGGGGGAGTTTGACCCAACATTGTTCTCTTATTCATTTGAGTTAGAGTTTGACCTAACAAGAATGGAATCACGCTCTGTAGGATTTGAACCTACGACATTGGGTTTTGGAGACCCACGTTCTGCCGAACTGAACTAAGAGCGCTTTCTTAGTACGGGCTGTAAAGCAAGGTATTCTTTTTGTAACTCTACTACATCATATGATATTGATATATAGTATCAAGAGTATCATAAGATGAAAAACTCTTATTAGTATTTCTAAATTTAATATATACCACCTTGCTGCTCATAGAAAAAGAAATAGGCAGGAATGAAGACTAACTGAAAGCGGCCGGGAATGAGTACCTATCCCTTACGGGAATCGAACCCGTGTCTTCGACATGAAAAGACGATGTCCTAACCACTGGACGAAAGGGACCAAAAAGCCATTCTTCCTAAACGCCCTGAACCAACCCCGTGAAGATTCATCCCTTAATAAAGATTCTAGTCCCCGTGAGGAAGAGAGTACAAAGAGTCAAGAAGAGAGTTCCCATAATGAAGAAACTAAGAGTCAAGATACCAATAATGATAGTAGAAAGACAAAAAAGACATCGGATAATAAGAAAAGAAGTGGTATTACTAAATCAGAACAGTATAAGCAGGTCTATTGCATGGTGCTAAAAAGAGGTTCCCATTATCAGAAGAGGAATTCAAAAAGCTCCAACTAAAGATTGAAGACCTGACTATGTCGTTCGATGAGAAATCTATGTTTAGGACAGTACCCAACATAATTAAAATCTTAATAAAGCATGATAAGGAAAATGCAAAGGATTATCTAAAGAGAAAGTTACCCGGAGAATCAATTCTTTCAGAGTTCGGTCAATATACATACTATTGAAGCGTTAATAGTTCATGTACTAGGAATGCTTTTTACCAATGTAGACAATGATTCGTGTAGCAATTTTGGTTGAACAACTCGAGTCTAGTGTCCGGAGACAGGCATTCTATTTAAAATCACGCCGGTGTAAAAAACAATCCTCTATAGCCCCACTCTAATGGTAATATTTCTTCTGTTTCGGAGAGTCCTAAATCGAAATTATCAAAGTTGTATCCCTTGCTTAGTTCAATTCATGGAGGTCAGAGGTTTAATCAGTTTAAGTAAAGATGTGATCGGCCCAGTTCGAGCGCAGAAGAAGGAAGACCGTTATTATATTCCAATCAATCACTACGCTGTCTGCAACTTTGATATCTCATTACTACCTATCAAACTAAACCTGCCTATGGTATGCAAACCACTAGATTGGAGGATTGCCAGCCCTCATGGTCAACCCCCTAGAACCATGGCCGATATCTCAGGAGGTTACTTAAGTACACCCACAGGGGAAATGTATGATCGTTACCGCCTGTTAAGTTCCGGTGACCTTAATAATTTTTATATTGATTTTGGAGAAGGAAGTGAGAATAATTACGAGTACCTGTGTGATGTAATGAACCAGCTGCAGAGTCAGCCCTTTAAAATCAACAGTGATTGGTTGAACTTTCTTAAAGAGAATGAGGAGTTATTAGTGGAAAAAGGTTATCTCATGCCAAGATTTCTTGTCTCAATGAACCTCCAAGAGGCATCAACCTTACTTAGAGAATCTTACATGAAGGATGAGGTTATTAAAAAAAGCTATAGCTATAGCTTTTTGTTAAATCTTTTATCTAAAAACATACAGCGTTCTCGTTATGAGAGATTGATTATAAATCTGGCTAATGCCTACTCTCCGGATCGAGCAGTTCTAGCTTCTGCCTATGAATAGGAAAAAGAGTGGATCTGTGTTTTCACATCGAGAATTCTTTATCTATCTATATCATTAGAACAAAGGGACTTCTTACTTCCCAAACAGATCCTCCTACATCTATATCTAAACACCGGTTTATCAAGAATACACAAGAAAAGCACTTCGAATTGTTGATTAATCGACAGAGATGGCTTAGAACCAACAGTTCATTATCTAATGGATCTTTACGTTCTAATACTCCATCTGAGAGTTATCAGTATTTATCAAATCTATTCCTATCTAACAGAACGCTATTGGATCAAATGACAAAGACATTGTTGAGAAAAAGATGGCTTTTCCCGGATGAAATGAAAATTGGATTCATGTAACAGGAGAAAGATTTCCCATTCCTTAGCCGGAAAGATATGTGGCCACGAAAGAGGGATTAAGTGGAACAGAATTGACTGGGCGGTAGAGTCGTGGAAACACTTGTTTCTTCCATATTTTTGTCCATGGAACAATATGTTACTGCTGAAACATGGAAAAATGAAAATCTTAGATCAAAACACTATGTATGGGTGGTATGAACTGCCTCAACCAGAATTCTTGAACAGCGAACAAATTGCTCACTACATAAAAAAATTTCCATTAACCATTGGAAAATAAAAAATACGCATGTCTGATGAAATGGTTGTTACTATCTGTTCCAAGAACGAATCATTGGTTTAACTGAATAACTAAATAAAATAGATAGACCTTTCTCTTCGTCTCAGGTCGATGGGTCTTCTCAATTAGAAGATCTACTATATGGATAATACACATTCCAGTTGACCGAGCCGAATTCTAGCGGTTCGTCCTATTCAGATATTCACGCCCAAGAAGTATTTCGGATAGGCCCTGAAAGGAAGGCTGGAATGCCAAACAGGGGTTTATTATCACCCAGTACCCATTCATTTTGGGAACGTCAAGTGCCTGAATGGGTCAGTCGCCAATCCCTAAAACGTACTATGTAATGTACTTTCCCTGCTGGGTTATGAGCGGGCGTTTTACCAGAGGTTTTTATTGTATCAATCTACCTTTGTGTGATTCCTGTTGAAACATATACTCGGGGGGTGGGTGCAGGGCGGAATGGACTTCTCATTCATTAGATAGAGAAGATCACCAGTCGATTTTGCTCTTTTCGGAAGGTTCTGGGATTAAGGAAAGTAACCCGAAGGTAGTAGGTTACAGAATCCGATTTGTGGCATCTTTCCTTGGTAGATTTGTTAGAGAAGGACTTCTTTCAGAAAATTGGAATAATAGGGCAACTCCATTCAATAGGGAGGTCGGCCCGATAGGAGTGGAGGCATGAGTTCAAAGCGCAGAAGCTGGTAAAAGAGTTAAGGTTAAAGCGACTCCTGAGACTCGTTAACACTCCCCGTTCGTGTGCTCTTTTTATCTTTTAATTCAGCAGTAGCCCACTTCCTTTTTATATACTAAAATGAAAGAGAAAGAAGGATAGACAGAGCAATCGGATTAGCTTTCTTCGTCTGAAGCAGGCTTAGCGGGCCAAAGCCAAAGAAAGAGTTTATTCAACTACAGGCTTTTAGGAGTGAAGCTGTCTGGAGGGAATTTCTTTGTCTCAATCAATACAATATGCGTAGAATCTTTCTGTTTGATGAAGCTAGTCTTCAATCAAGTTCCAGTTCTATAGTTCCGAGTCAATCCACGACGACTACTTTTAACGATTATAGTTTTCCATCATCCGGCACTCATAGTCTTCGATCGTCCGATACTCAGGGTATTTTTGAGGATCACCCGGGTAGAATGTTGAGTTTGGTACTCTATTAGTGACCTTTCAGCTACACTTTTAAACAAATAATGATCTTTCGAATTTAGAAGTTCCAGGATCCTTAGGTTTTGAAACCGTTGATCAGAGGCGGACCATCCCCTATACATATATATAAATAGGTTCGGATCCTGTCCCTAGGAGTGGACATCAGTGGACATTAGCAGCCTTAACGCGCTCTTCAGCATCTATGGATGATCGGGTAGCGCCAGGAGCAACTAGACGAGCTCCGGTGTCTGGTCTGGTTTCTCGGTAAGAAAGAGCAATTGATCCTGCACCAAGCTTGGATTCATTGGTTCGAACTTTCGTTCTTGGACGTACAACCGGCACACTTGCTATATCTCCCTTGTGAAAAGCATGATTGAATATATGCAAGGACAGAAGTAGCTGTTTAGGTTGCATATATAAGAATAGGAATCATAGCGCCTTCTAAAAGGTATCTTGCTTCTAGAGACCTACCTGCCCCCTTATCTACTAACTGCTTCAGGCTACAGATCAACAAGCTTCTATGGTGTTTGGGTCTTCAACTCGCGTCTCATTTCTCATACCCAATTGCTCAAACCAGCCTGAGCGCCCTCTCTCCTCTTTTTCTGCGGATCTCACATCGAGAGCAGCTCCTTCTTTGCATCAGTTACCTTTCAAGGCCCTAGCTCTACTCATAATGGTTACTGGACAAGCGGAAGAGTTCCCCTAAACTTAATGCTCCAAGTCTTGCGGTCGCCGAGGACGTACGCTGAACCTGATTAAATGGGTGCCTTAACGTCGGGTAATTGCGCATTCGTTGTGGCGAGTTGCCAGTTCGAGCTAGACGGTTTACTGACCTTACGTCTCCCCGTTTCCAAAGAGAAGGCAGCTTGAACTAGAGTTTTCCCCTACTTGTATGAGTGGGGCTCGCGCTATAAATTTAAGTAATTAATTGGCCAACCGCACCTAAGATGACTGAGAACAGGAACTACCCTCTCAGACTCGGAGAGTCTTCCTTCTGCGCCTGGGCCTTCCCTTAAGATGAGAACAAGAGGGGTGAGCGAAGCGAAACTGAAATCATTTCCTAGGATTGAGGTTGATTGGCTTGTTCAAGGCAAGGCTCGACGTAGTTGAGTTGTTATGGGTAATCTCCTATCTAAGATTGAGGCTAAGCTCCTGTTCTGGCTCGGTCTTTAACCCATTTAAGGTTAGCTTTGGTATTTAGCCATTGAGGAGAGAGGGGTATATTAGAATTTTCGGTTTAGTGAGAATAGCTCTAGTCTGAGAGCTTAAGCGAAAAGTTAAGAGTATGGGCTTAGGCAAAACTCAATATCACATTAGGAAGTGCAGTAGTTAGCGGGCTCCTTTCACTTTTATGTTGATGGATAGGCGGACTTCACTCCCATTGATAGCATGGGATATGATCACAAGAGCTGATTCAATCGGGTTCACATCATCGGGTATGATCACTGCTAGCAATCCAGTTAGTTAGGTCTCTCTTATACAGTCTTAGATAATATCTAATCTGATCAGATAACGGAATTCAATTAAACCCGTTGAACTGTTCTCTTAGAGAAGTTCATATTCATATATCCCGCCGATAAAAAACAAACCCCTCTGGTTTGCATTATCAGGATATCTAGGCTCAGGGTCTCTAACTGCGAATCAAAGCGCTCTTTAATTAATCGGGCATCCTGAGAGATTAGTGACCCGTCTTGTTTGTTCCGCTCTTTATAGGGTTTTTCCCTTCTCCTATCCATCTATATTCTATCCCCTTTTCAAATAGAGAGAGCTGCACCTTTAAAATAAAATAGAGAGCCAGAGGACATTCTTTTTTCTTTAATTATCTTAAGTAAAGTTCCGCCCCAGGACTCAAACCATGTCTCTCCGAGAAGTGAAGTAAGAGGACCAACGATTGGAAGCTATCGTTTACTGAACAAGTCCCGTCTCCCATGCTTCCTTATTGGTCAACAACCAATTTAAAACAAGTCTTCCTGCTAAAAAGCAAGGAGCAGAGAAAGAAGAAAGCAAATGAAGTTTCCAAATTTCCATAGAATCTCCGGGGCTTTCCTAGCCGCCACTATAGTTTTGTTTTTTTTACTTTAAATGATTTGTGAATGACGAATCAAAAAATTCTATGGAATCAGCAAAGATACGTTAGATCTAGTCATACCATTTCATTATCCAGTACGTTGACAATTTCAAAAAACTGTTCATACTATGTTCGTAGTATGATGTAGGTCGGGTCGGTATGCCCCCATCGTCTAGTGGTTCAGGACATCTCTCTTTCAAGGAGGCAACGGGGATTCGACTTCCCCTGGGGGTAGGGTACTACAAAAAGGAAGTTGATCGTGGATTATAATTATAAATAATAAGGATTTTTTCTGGGTCGATGCCCGAGTGGTTAATGGGGGCGGACTGTAAATTCGTTGGCAATATGTCTACGCTGGTTCAAATCCGGCTCGGCCCAACAATTCGTTGATCCATCATGAGATAATAGAATCCGTTTGTCTTTTAGAAATGTCCCTGATACAGAGGAATAAAAAAAAGAGTTACATTTATTTGTTATCTCCTTTTCGATATTTTATTTTTATTTGTTTATACAAATTCTAAAATCTTGGTCTTGGTACTAATCTCTATTCATATCGCGATCTGTAAGTATAAGAAAAAAGTAAAAAAAACAGAATTCTTTTAAATTACCAGTAACGAAATAACGAAAGGATTGCCAATAAATTACTCTCTGACGCTCTCACTAACTTAAAGTGTATTTACGTGGATATACATATTCGTGTTTATTCTTTTTGACTCTTTTATATTTATAACACAGTGATTCTTAAGAATATTTATGTTGTGTTGTATTTCTTGGGATTGTAGTTCAACTGGTTAGAGCACTGCCCTGTCAAGGCGGAAGCTGCGGGTTCGAGCCCCGTCAGTCCCGACGAATCTAATAAATAAAATACATCTTTCCATTTTCTGTGGGCGGAAGGGACGAATAGGGGGAGTAGAATCTCATTCTCGTTTCCAACGGGATTGTATTGATGCATTTCCCAAACCCGGGTGAGCAATTCATTCCGAACCGGGCATTTCTCAGGGAAGGAGAACAGAAGCTAGGCCTTTTGACCTGTCCGCAGTTGACTTGTCCTTGGGGCATTGTGAAGCTCTTAGCTAGGTCAGCTAGTCAAGAGAGGCGGCTCTCCTTCCGCACTGGGTGCCCCTTTGGAAACTGATGAACTCGGTCGATCCAATCAGGGTATGCTTTCCTAGCCGTCGGCCTCAGATGGACGAGACAAAGAACGAATAGATAAGTGGTTCAGTATAGTTATAAGTATATATCATAAAAATAAAATGTAAACTATATACCATATTTTGATGGCTGAGTGACGAAGGAGAAGAGAGATAGCATTCCGACTGGCTAGCGATGAGGGGAAAACTCCCCCAATGTATTCCTCTCTTGGGTGTTCGGTTCGGTTGCTTGTCTTTCTATCAATGCATCTACAGCCGTTCGGAGCAGAGGTTCACCCCCGCTTATTAGAGATGGTATCCACGATTCAAGGGTTGCCCAGGGTCTGTAACGCTAATACTTATTTACAACCGGTCCTGAAACACCTGTAAAAGTCTGCTGGGAATGTCGAAGTATATTTTATTATTTATGTATGAAGCTTGGCATCCTGCCTTGCTTGGTCCTGCCGAGGGGAAGAGAAGAGATTGGGCGGTAGCAGGCTGGGGACCGGAAATCGACGTGAAAGGGGGAAGCCAGAGACGATATTCATTAGTTGTGCCTACTGCCTCCCGGGGCTAGGCGTAGCAACGAACGAACGAATAGGGGTAAGAGGGCGGGGGCCGGGCAAAGAGAATTAAGTTCGTCTAATTACTACAATTTCTAGGCACTAAAATGCTAGGCTTCATACGTTCTACTACGCCCGGCTGCTGCTCCCACTACTGCTTCGGCAGCTAAGGAAGCTCGAACATCTGGTGGATAGGAATAATATGTTTCGGACGTTCTAGATGGTGCCTCCACGTTCTGAGTGAGGGAATGCACGATCACCTTTGTTGATCAACCGGAATCTAAATAATTGAAATTCCAATTGGTAACTTGCTTTTCGGGGGCAGCCTTCTGGGATTTAGCCAAGCTGGGAACAACCGACCGTCTACTCTCTAAACGAGAGCGTCTTCTTGTCGTCCGAAACACCTATGACGAGATGTTCGAGCTCAATAAGATTCTATGCTGCCTTCGCGGATCAATTAAATGCTAAAGTGAGATGTCCCACCTTCCTTAGCTGCTTGCCAACAGAACTGCTTTTCTTGCTTAGAGCCCGATTCCCTCCTTGTCTGAGCGCTAGTTACGAGTTCTGGATCTCGAACAGAAAGATCGGTCTGAAAGGAAACAACAAATGAGAATTAAGACTCAGCTGGGCTTTAAAGAAAAATCTAACAGAGTCAAAAAGAAATCATTACCGCCCCGTTTCGTTGCTCGTGAGGTGCACTTTCCCTCTATAAGAGTATTCCGCTGATGTGACACCAAGGAAAGAAGGATCGGAGTCAGACCTATATATAAAGGCAAGCGCAATAAGATCACCGAAAGCTAGATGCGACTGAGGGCTTGTTTGGCTAACCATTTTATGCTACCAGGGTTATCCACAGTTTCCCACTGCCCGTCATTTCGTGATTTGGTGGCGCTATCACTTGATGAGGGCTGGACGAGTGTCCTGAGGGAGGAGTTTAGAGGCCTTATAGTAGCACGGACTTTTTTTCTTTCTAGGTCATGCGAAGGGGGCCAGTCCAAGATCGTACTGTTCCTCTACAAAGACAACAGACGCTCTCAACGGCTAGGCGCCACTCTCTTTCTGAGTTATTCCAGCTTCTTCATGATTTCGTGCCTTTCCTCTTCCCAATCCTGTAACTGCTATTTATGCTAGCCCAAGGCGTCAGGAAGGTAATCAATTATGGCATAATTTCTCGTATGCCATTGTTCCTTATTTGAGCGGCGTACGACCTAACGCTGCACAGTAAGCATAGGCATCATGGGAGGAGGCTTCAGAAAGAAAGGGTGCTTTCAGATTTGAATCCGAACCAGTGAATGGCCCACCAGTAGCTTTTGACCCAGTGCCAGGCGATGAATATCCAAAACCTGTTTATGCCGCAGCATATCGAGATCAAGGCCCACCTACAGGAGAGAAGGTAACAAAGACATAGATTGGACCAGGGGAAAGGAAGGAAAAAATCAAAAGCAACTGGCTAACAATCAATCCACTGAGCAAGATAGCTTCAATCGAGATAGCATTTCACTAGGCATTTTGACACTTCACTAGCAGCCACAAAGGGTGAAGGAAAGTCGGATGAAAGTGATCCTAATGGACGGGACCAAGGCTAAAAAGTAGCGACGTAACTTCCGCATTAACTGATTTAGGAGTTTGTCCGCGATAAAGAAGAAAGTCAATTTCAAGTTCTCGTACTTCCGGGAACCTTCTACTGTAAGGGTTGCTTTAAATGCTTACTCAAGCTCTTTGACAGGCTGGGCTGTGAACAAATCCTCTATATTAATATACCTGTGAAAGACTTTCTCGGGTATCAACACTCTTCCCTCACCCGAAGGCGAGCAAGTGCACTACATTGACAAGGAATTCGGAATAACAAACAATAAAATAAGCAAGGCTGGTGTAGAAGCTGTTGTGCTAGAATCATCTCTTGGGAGAGCAATTGAATCAGCCGTTGATGCAAAATAAGCTGTTCCACTATAAGCTCGCTCTTACTGCTCGAGTACTCGTTTAGTTGCTGGAAAGCTAACTTCATGCCCGGTCTTAGGCTGCTAGCTAGGGCATGGGAGCACTAAGGCTAAGGGGAGGGAACTTCTTTAGTTAGCAAGACTAGCTGCTGTTTCATCCTAAATAAGGCGATTTAAAAGTGAGCAAATGACCCGACCAGTTGAGCAGTGTCCGGGTTGACTCCACTTAAGAGTACAGTGCAGTTAAGTAGAGGCTAAAGGAGCAACTGTTAAGTAGCAGCTAAGCTATAAGAGGTGGAATAGCTTTCTCCAGGGCTTTCACTGAACCACCAACGGTATTCGTATCCGCGAATGATGCTTTTGAATAGTACCCCACCGCCCTGGGTTAGGAGCGCTACTATTGGTCTAGCTTATCGGTATCGCTGGATCGAAAAAGCCTCGGCCGGATCGAGCAGTTCTAGCTTCTGCCTACTCTCTTGATTCTCTTTCTGCGTCAATGTCATTCCAGTCCAGTCGACTCTAATCATGAATGTCGTAGATAATGTCCCTGTCCTGAGGGTGTCGTAGATTAAGTATCCAGATTCTGATTACGAAGATTATTACGAGGCTTTTTACGGCTACGACGGGACTTAAGAAGCAGGGTAGTTCACAGATTTGCTTCTCCATTTGATTGAATGGCATCAGTGTCTGGTGGTTTCCTCGTCAAGGGTGTAAGAAGGCGATTCCGAAGTCTTGTTGGTGTCAAACAAAGAAGGGCAGCACATGGTGCAACAAAGAAGACGGTCAGACATTCCATTCTGTTGAAGCATGGTCGGCGGGTGGAGAAGCCATACTGGATGGAAGGATGCCTCTTTGGTGGCTGATATGATAGGTAACTAACTGGTATTCCAGTGAGACCGGACTGGGCTCATTCGTAATAATCGTATGAACCGGATTATACATGAATGAATGAACAAGTCAGAACTCATGCCGGTGGATGATACAGAGGAGAGCGTTGTTGGCCTCGAGAGTCAGTGATACGTAGTCTTGCTTCCTTGATGCTGAATTCTTCTTAATGGGCAAGCTCGACTGAGACGAGCAGAGTCAGGTTTTTGCCTCGGAGTACACATATGAAAGGAAGGAGAGCGAAAAAGAGACAATTCATGGGGTCGTGTGGTCCTATCGGAGGTAAAAAACATATGATATAAGTAATGACACCAAGGAGAGGAGTCAACCCACCATACATTCACATTCGGATCTCGGCGTTGGTGGCTGGGAAATATACCACCGTCTACTCACCACGTTTAGCGAGCGTCTCAAAAATAGAGGTTTAGGAGTGGCATTAGGAACGCAGTCATAGCTATTTTATGTGTCAAAGAGCGGCATCAATGCCATTCCTGGACCTGGGTATCACTCTTATTGAATCCCTGGGCCTTCGACCCCTTGTACCAGGAGCGGATTCAATGCCATGCTTCCTTATGCGTCTTCCTGGGGATCCTCATACAAAATGGAGCCACATTTTCTTTGAGCTATCCCTATTTATGATTGAACGGGAATCCTCATTCGTCAGTCCAGCCTTACCTATTCCCGAAAGAAGGGTGTAGCGGTGTAATGACTTGATTTGCCTCATCACATAGGAAGCCCTATCAGTTAGATCTTTCTAATCCTTGCGACTCACTGCTATGGATCTCCATCATCCTTGCAAATGAAAGAAAGAACACGAAAACGGCATGGAGACACTCGCTTTGACTATTCGATCCACGAGGAAAACAAGATTGCTGCTGAGTCAAATGTGGGATTCTTTTCGATAAATTCTTCTTTCTTGTCTTGCGCGAGAGACTTGCTGTTAGGTATGGGAATGACCCCCAAATTCTATGAAAATCGCTTTTTGTCTCGCATGGCGCTAGGCACAATTCTTCAAGCACAGATCTGAGAGAATGATAGGCGTTATAACAATTAAAAACATGATTTGAGAACGAGAATGCCTTGTAAAGAGCTCACTTCCGCAAGGTTTCAAACTTTAGTTTGAAGAAAGTGTTGATTGGCCCGTAAAGTAACAACATTTCAAAGTCGGAAATCCACAGTACTGGAAATTCTTCTGCGAAGGCCAAGGTGTAAGCGAGACAAACCCTCCTGAAAACTTGAGGAAACCGGCATTCATCAACACCTGGGTCACAATCCCCATTGTCATTGGACCGGGTAGCTGTGGTACTAAACCATCTCGATCACGGGGCTCATTCTACAAGTTTTTCTGTTCCGCATAGAAGAAATGACAAATGTTGGGATTGGGCTTTTTTCCCACACCGGAGGGCACAGCCCAAGAAAGTGCAGTCGAAGTTCCAAGTTCTAATAGAACGGTAGCTCACTGAACGAAATCCATTTAGTAGGGATCCCGTCCCGGCGTAGTAAGAATCAATAGATTCACCAAGGAAACAAGGGAAAAGCAATGCTTTTTCTTAGCGCCCGTTCTAACTCGTTCCTTCTTCACTTTGGTAGGCCAAGGTGTAAGCTAACATAGATAAGCTAACCAGCATACTTTCTATGTTGAATAGAAGGCAGGTATCTTTCTTTTTGAATGAACTAAACCAACGCAAAGCAAGAGAGGCTAGCGAATAAGCAGACGAGGACTCTTCCTGAGTCTTTCTTACATTCATTTTTAGAGCAAGAAGCAAAACTAAAAGAAAGCTTTCTTTATCTTTAATGACTATAAGGAACCAAATTCTGGATTGTGTTAAAGCAGCCATAAATCGGTTGTTTGGATTGGGGTCAAAGAAACCTGAGGCAGACATATCTACGATGCCGAAAGACGAACTGGCAAAGAAGAAACAAATTCTTTTAAATAATGATGTTGAGAATACGGATCAACAGGATACGGATAATAAAAAGAAACCAACTCTTCCTAGATGCCCTACGCCTTACCCTGAAAGGTCGGGGGCTGGGGATGATAAGGGTAGGGCATATTGTAGATATGGCACCCTTCTAGAAATCTAACAAAGTAGCTACTGCTAATGCCATTACTAAATAGATCTAAATAGATTTGGTTTACCCCTAGAATTTGCTCCTTTAGACTTTCTACGTCAAAAACAACGATACGTTCCACTATGTCTGTGAAACGGGTCCCCTCTGGTAATTCTATATTTCCATTCGTATCACTATAATCTTTCCAAAGTCTCTCTAGAAGTGATGCGGTTTTTTGTTTTAGGAGTTCTAGATCTAACTCTAGTGTCTGTTCCGAAATAGTACTTTGTCCTAAAACTTGCCCCGCACAAAAAATAGCTGCTATAGAAAGAGTGAGCCCGAGTCCGAGTATGATGCTGATGCTGTTATCCAAAAGAAATTGATCGGGGAAATTCATTAAGGTAGGTGACTTCGCTTCGTGGCTCTGCTCTTCTACATTGTTGAAAAGAGACTTTTTTTAGGGAAAATAATAGGGTTGGGTTGTTGACCAACAAAAGCATGGGAGAAAGAAAGATGCACTGAGTTACTTACGAATCTGAAAGATGGAGGCTGACTATGGCCTCAGATGATTAGGCGGGGGCAGGCAAAAAGACGGGTATGACTCTCCTAGAAGAATGGACGTGTAGAAGCATCTCGATTAGTTTACAAGATTGAACTCTTATTAATATTAATAATAGAAGATTATAAGTCTATATGTATGTATATTCTTATCGTCTTCTGCCCCGTAATAAAGCTCCCGCGGTACACTGAACACAATTGATGACAAGGATAACGCGTTAGCGAGGGCACCTCAATCTAAATTTGAATTCAAGCGTTCATCTTCTTTCTCAATCAGTAAGAAGTTGGCATAGCTTCCGTTGCCGGCTTCGCGGGATCGGGCTGCAATGCCTCGTGATCCACTCTTGGCGTTGCTCTATGGGCGGAACCTACTCTGTGATCTTCCTTTCCGATTGAGAGAGTGAGATGAGAGAAAGATCATTTCTTCTCATACGAGATTTCGAGTTTGATTGCGAGGCTCTATCTTTTACTCTTTCTTCTTTTATTCAATTAAGTTGGAGTTCAGAGTTACTTCTCTTATGAGTTCCTGAAGCTAAGACTTAAGAGTGAACTCTTCTCTTATTCATACGAGTTAAGAGTTAGTAGCTAGCATCCATTTGAGTCTGTAAGTATTCCATAATTAGGGTTCTGCTGTACCAGTAACCGTTAGGAGTATTCATCGGTTCTTGGGTATCATCCCGCGGCCCCGCATCCTGTGCGTCAGGAGCCCCAGCCCCTTCGGGAGCCATCATGTTTAGAATTGAGGAACTAAAAGCAGAAAGGAGACTGGACAACAATAGGCCTAGGAAGGGCCAGCCAAGGCTGGTAAATATGGAGCGTATCGCCCTTCCCAGTAGCATGGATTGGCATTTGAAAAAAATAGGAATAAATTCAAGTTCAAGAAGAAGACAGCTACCATAGGATAGGGCGACTAAGAGAATAATGAGGAGGAATGAGTATAGAATTCTCATGATATTAGGAAAAAAACTTGAAGTAATTCAAAGGATAAAGAAAGAAGCTCCGCTGGCTTCTTTTTGTACTGATGTTACTTACGACCTTTCTTCTCTTACGCAATATCTAGTTGCCTTGAAAACAACTTCTTCTATTTCGAAACCTCAGCACTCCTAAAAGCAAGCTAGATCTTATATACGATACCACCAGACGCGCCCCAGCTTCAAGCGAGCTCACCCTATGGACCTTGCTGAACTAGATTCCCTGCTAGCGAGAGGACAAAATGGATCTAATTTCACTTCACATTTGTCTCTTTGTTGAATTGCTATCGATTAAACGGAAGCCCTTTTTCTCAGCATCCTCCTTATCTTCTTAGGCTAGCTAGTAAGTAAGGTAGACGTAGTTGGCAAGGCTTTCGGGCTTCTAGTACCGATTTATAAGCCACAGCTCACTTCGACGTTTTTCCATTTCCCATAGACCAAATGGCACTTGTTCATGCGTCTGTCGCCGTTGCAGCTAAAATAACGGAGGAAGGAGGAGGGGAAGGGTGGGGGACATCAAATGGATTATAGTTTTCACAGAACTGGAAGAGGTTCGATTCCTCTTTGATGTTGTTAAGCCAAGAGCGCAAAGCGCATGGAGCAAATAAAGCTCATTAAAGAGAATTCTTTCCATCTAATTTTCTTCTTTTTATTCCATCTTCTGAGAGGTAGCAGCATCTCGGCCAATTCCAGTGTTCACTGCATTCCTACGGGTTACTGCCGTAGTTGGAGCGAGTCAGAGTGGAGATTCCATTTTTAGGAGTTGCAGTAGATCCTGTCGATTCACTCGGTTCAGTCCAGTAGCAGTTCCGAGTACAGTACCGACATCAGTAGCACTACCTTGAGTTGACTAAGCGGATATTTTACCAGTAGAAAAAATCGGGATAAGAATAAATAGCCCATAGGGGGTAGACGAAGATTTGAAAGCTACACTCAGAGTTATAGCAGCGCCTATCCTTGGATGACTCCCCAATCTGGTGGTGATGAGACAGGGTCGACTACTGGTATTCTATTGGTATTCTCTATCCCAGTGGCAACGAAAGCGGGCTTTGAGTTGGTGAATACTATCTCTAAATTTCCCCATTTCCAGAGATAAGAAAGGATTAAAACAACCTATAAGAGTGAAAAAAGAGTACTAAACAAATAAGTAAAGGAGCAATATTCGGGGCATGGGTTGACCGAACAGAACCTCATTTTATGGTATGGTTAGAAACGAAGTAAGAAGGCAAACACGAGGAAGATTGATAGTCATCTTGCTTACCAGCAGCTATTGTTCCGATCTTGCTCCTATTTTGGTAATTACTGAATGAATACGAGCTCCTTTTTCGGTGTCAGTGTGGTGCACGAAAGATTATTAAAACTATTCGGAACCAGTCGAGTAAGTAAACTCCTTAGTTTCGGATGTTCTAGAAAGAGAGATGATCAAAGCTCTTACTAGCTCATACCTTGGAATTACAGGTGGGTCTATAGAGCTTTTGCCTTGAGAAAAGCTCTTCTAGGTGAGGGGTTGAGGACCTCCAGGCAGTGAGATGAGGAAGCACGGGGAGATAATGGATTGTGTAAAAAGGAGGCCTATAACAAAGAAAAATGATAAGAAAAGTAGCCCGAGTGAAAGAGTTGCTAGCAGCTATGAGTTCCGAGTTGACGAGATCAAAAACGAATCTGTCCCTTTGTGGGACTGGTGACACCTGTACCACACTCTATGGCACACACCCTTAGTTGTAGTAGACGAAGATGGTCATCTAGGATAGGCAGACAAACCTGAACCTTAGAAAGTAGCCGGCAGAGACGCTACGGGAGAACCGCCTAGGATGGCGTAAGAGACTCGATCTTCAATGTGGGTTTGTCTTTCGAATCGGTCAAGGGTTCAGACAGGAGATGTGCTTTAGCCAAAGAAGCAAGCTGAAAAACGGTACTTAATAGACAGACTTATTATACCACTTACAGTCGATTAATAAGTGAGTGAACTTCAAAAGTAATTAATAATTCCTTCCTGTTCCCTTACAGTAATAGTCTTCTGTCTGCCTCAAGGGAACATCTGTTGACTTATGGTCGAGATAGGAAGTCCCACCAGTCCGCCCCATCGGTACAGAGGATCGATGTGCCATCTTCTTTAGAACCATGGGATTGCTCAACTAGACTAGAGAAGCGCGCGGGGAGGAGGTCTGGCTGTTCAGGGCAGTCCCTCCTTTAGGTAGTATCGCTAGCCTAGCGCTTACGTCGTGGTATATATATTCAGAAGCATCACAGACTGAATACCAAGCCAATCGATATCCTAATCTTCTAGAAAGATTGATACACGAAAATCCCATTTGTCGGGTTCGGGGTATACGAGAAAACGAATTGACCGTTTTGATTAAATACTATAGAGAACTTGGAACAACTTAGAAGAAATGGCTTCTTGGAGTCTTCTCGTCGTCTTGCTTATAGATTGACCGAATCCCGTGCTTCAGTCTTTCCCGGACTTTGAACGTGTTGCTTCCTACATGCTATTCTATACCCATCCCTCGAAGATCCTGTAAGTGATCCATCTTGGGGTTAAGTAAAGTGTATCATGTGCCAATTGCATACTTTGGTGAGTAGCAGTGGGGGTATACCGTGAGCTCATTCCATTTTGATATCTTTCTTTTGTGAACCTTCAACTTATTGACAAGCAACTCTTCCATGTACCAGTTCAGTGTTTTTGTTCTCGATTAGCTAAGAGAAAGGCTCTCCAACGAAAGCGGATCCACATCTCCTCTACTATCCTTCCGTTCCGACCAGCTTTCGTTCTCTCGTTCGTAGCTTATTCTACTTTCTTGATCCCACTTGCAACAAAACTTTTGAGCTGATTGGGTGAGTGGAAAGTTCCCATCATTGAAGTCAGAGTGCGGGACTGAGCCTTCCGAATGAGAAAGGTTCAGGCCTATAATCCGTGCTTTTTTGCGATTCCATCTCTTTCATTAGATTCAGAATCCCTTACTTAGCAGTGAAGTCTTAGAACGAATGGATCTTGTCTTATTATAGGTATATTCTAGGCTTGAGCTTAAATGCATTTAAATCGAGATTGATGACCTAGTGCTTTTAATGAAAAAGGGTGGATACTTACTATAATAAAGGGGCTTACAAGAATGAACAATCGGTACAGTAAGAGCTCTATCCTATGCTAGACCAGATCAAAGACTGTCAAGCGCCAGTAGAGAAAGGAAAGGAGAATAGGGCTGGCAGGGGGAATACCTAACTCTAACCATTACCCAAAACAGTTGGCTTTTCTTTTAGTCCTTCTTTTCCAAAAGAAGTAGACCTTATGGGTTCTTAGCCATTGGTGCGTTAAGGCTGAATGGGGAGTCTAAAAAGACAATTGGCTTCTCCTCAAAGGAAGTCATATGCTCTTTTCTTAAGTGTGGTGTCTTCAATACAACCTTCCCTAAAAGTAAAGGTAGGAGATCCAGTTAACGACTAGGCTACGGCTGTAGCAGCAGCGAGTAATGAATTCTCGGATGCTCTTTCTTAATCTGATAGAAAGCAGTTCCTTATTCTCGGCACCTATCAAAGTCATGTAATCCCTGTGTACTTGTCATCGAAGCAGCATCCTTTTTCAATTCTCCAAGAGTAGCAATCGACGATATGCTCAGATTGGTGACATTATTCTTGCTGTGATCAAGCCCAATATGCCCTTAAAAAGATCAGAAGTGGTTAGTTGTAAAGAACTCAAACGCGAAATTGGTATAAAAAACTTTTATATGTATAAAGGGATCCCCTAGATATACAGAGTTCATGGATAGACAGACATTCCATTGATTCTTAGTTTTGGGGCTGACTCGTCGATCCAAATGAATCATTCTTTTGGTCTCTCTTCGCCCCCCCGTCCCGAAACTGACCCACGGCACAGCGCCCATTCGCTTCGCGCGTGGGAAGGCAACGAAGTTCAGTTCATGAGACCGCAGCGGAGTGGAGCAGCCGCGACACTTTTTTTCCTTAGCTGGATCTCGCTGGTGCCACCTAAACGGTAGGCGGCGGGTGTGTGACGTTTGGAGTTGTCGTTCGTGCACCTGTCCCCAATGGAAGAATGAGTGATCCGTTCCCCTGCAGATCATGGCCTTACCACTCGGTCCCCGATGGCCAGCGGGGGATTCGGTATAGCAGCTCACGTTCGTTTGCGCTGTGCGTTCCCGCTGGGCTGGACACGTGTTAGCTGTAGGAAGTATGGTTCCAAAAGTGACTTCGGTTCGCCAGTTCAGGCTCAACTCCTCGCTTTACGTTAGCGGACTTACAGGTCGGGCCGGGGCTCTGCGCTCTTTCTTTCTGTGTGGGACGATGCCGGGGAGAGAAGGGAATGCGTCGAGGCTAAGAACAACAACAATACAACTTTTTTTTTGCTTCCATAAGATGAGCCCAGTGCATTGGACCGATTGGATAAGAGAACCTTGCTTGCTCGCTTCACGCCCTTGAATTCTTATTCACGAATGAATTGGGAAAGCCAACAGAAAGATTCGATTCTGACTTCGTAGAGCCGGTGCTGCTGTTGCCTGCGCGTAGGGCCGTCCCCCACTTCCGTCCCGGGGCGCTAAGGGGCTTTTGTTTTTGGAACAGACGGCATTTGCGGACGCCTCGAATCAAGCTTTTGTTGCGACATGCTGTGTTTTCTCCCCCATTGCTAGTAGGTTGATGGGTCGCACGCCCGGCACACATGTTTTGGCCTTGTGTGTCCATAACTAAAAATAGGTGACCTAACGGCCGCCGCCCGACTAAACATACCAATAGTCACCAGATTCATATGGGCTACTGAGGAGTAAGCAATGATCTTCTTAAGATCGATCTGTCTTGAAGTGGTCGAGGAAGTATATATTATAGCAATCGCGCTTGGAGTATAAATGAAAGGAGTGGAAC